TAAGAGGATTGTTTACGAATAAGCACTAATAAAATTTCGCACTCAAATACATAAGAATTATATAGGAACCAAAAGAATCTTTTATTTTCTTTCGAAAAAACATAAATAGATTTCATGGAGAGATTATTCCAATTATGGTATTCGTGAAGAAAGAATTGCAATAAGTGTAAAAAGGGAACATCTTGAATCCCGCACTGAAGGATTTGAACCAAGATTTCCATATGGATGGGATGAGGTATTAGTATATCTAAAACATAATTTAAATGCAATAATTTGTCCTCTAAAAAAGGAAAAATTGAATGAATTGATCGTAAATTATGATATTTTGGTATTTCTTTTTTTTCTAAATAAGATACTAATCGCAAGGAAAATGGAATTTCCACAATAATTGCAAAACTTTCGGATATAATTTGAGAATAAAAATGAGAATAAAAAAAAATGTTGTGAGTGTGATCAATAAATAAATTTTGGTTAGAATAATTAACCGAAGAAATCAAAGAATTCTTTTGATAGATTCGAATAATTAAACGTTTTACGAGTGATAAACTAGATTTATTATCATAACCAAAGACTTTTACGGGTTCATCAAAAATCAAACCATTTAAACCATGATCATGAGCAAGTGCATAAATATACTCCTGAAAGAGTAACGGATATAGGAAATATTGTTGCCAAGATCTACCTTTTTCTAAATATCCTTGTAATTCTTCCATTGACTTCAATTTCTACTTGAACCAGAAACAATAGGTATTTCTTGTATTATCATTATCAAATTATACATAGTGCAATACGGTCAGAACAGAGTATGTATCATGTATGAAAAAAATATATACCCCGGAAATACAGAGTCCAATCAACAGATCTTTTTCCTCTCCCCTTCTACTATCCAATAGGTTTATCTGCGTTCTATTAAATAAATTATCAGAGGATAAAAAAATCTTTTATTTTTGCAACCCGATTGCTCTTTTGACTTTGGAAATTTTTTTTGTCAGTATACTGTTTCTTCTACACATTAGTTTCCAATCCATAATAGAAAATAGGTAGGATTTTTTTTGATTCTTAAAAAAAAGAATCAAAGGTCCATTTACAGGAGACCCCTTCCACACATCAGGCACTAAGTTATTTTTAACGTTTAATTAGATCGGGAAATTATTCAAATTAAGAATAAAAGCTCGTTGCTTTTTTTTTACCAGAATTAGAGCTATAGAACTCTATCCATTTATTCACTAGACCAAACTCTAATTATTAATTTCTTAAAATAAAAATAAGAAAGAATATAATAAGAAAAATGCAAATTCCATTTTTTCTTATTATTTTATTACGACATGCGGTTTTTTCCATCCATTACCTTTCAGGATCAGTCGTGGTCTTATAGACTCTACCAAAAGTCTGGACGAATTGATTACTTCATTCAAATGTGTAAAAAACCATAATCGCACTTAAAAGCCGAGTACTCTACCATTGAGTTAGCAACCCAGATAAATATGTATATACAAGTGGAAAAAATGGAATTGAACTATACAACTACGTAAAAACATTGAATTTTGAATTCAAAAGAAATATAAAGGAAAGATTAGATGATCAATTAAACAAAATAGCAAAGTAGATTGAATTAAATTAAAGACAGATAAAAAAAACGTAAAAATTTACATTTAAAGACCGCCCCCTTTTTTATAAAATAGAAAAAAATTTTGATTTTCGTTAAAAAAATATATCTTATATAACAAATAGTAAATTTGGCAAACCCATAATTTGAATGAAGTAAAGGAAAAACCCATAAATAAATAAGGATCGAAATAAACAGATCTATTTATCTACGATCGAATTATATTTGTTCGACACACCATTGTCAATATGAATAAATTGTTGAGAAAAAAATGAAATAAAAAAAAAATGAAATAAAATAAGGATTGGTGTTGGATTGGCACAACAATAAATATGGTAAATATAAAACATAATATAGAACAAGAAAAGAGCAATTGTGAGTAAATAATTACCACACAAATTTATACTAGTTACCTTTCTTTTTTCTAATTTTTTTATTTATTTTATGAATTCTTTTCAAAATTATGCTTTTCTAAAAATATTATGAACAGTTCCTGTAGGTTGAGCACCTTTTTCAAGGAAATAACGAATAGCAGGAATGTTTAAATAAGTTTTATTTTTCATTGGATCATAAAAACCCACCTTTCAAAGATCTCTTCCTTCTCGTCGGGATCGAACATCAATTGCAACGATTTGATAGATCGCTCATTGGGATAGATATAGATAAATAACCCCCCCTAGAAACGTATAAGAGGTTTTCTCCTCATACGGCTCGAGAAAAAAAGATTCTACTATTTCTGTATATAATGTAAAATATATTCTGTATATAATGTAAAATATATAAAAAAATTTATGACTTAGACTTAAGTTTTTCTGTTCTTACTTACATAAAAAAAGAAAAAAAAAAGAAATATCATTCGTACTCATAACTCAAGTTGGGTAATTCTGAAAAAGTCCGAAAGTAAATCCTTAGGCATTTCCTGAATCGTCTCTAACCTCTTAAAATCATTAGGTTTAGACATTACTTCGGTGATCCTTATCCCCTTTTTCAAAACGGCAGCAACATACCTTTTGTTTTTTGTTATTTCTTTCTATGGAAAGATAATATGAACGATTTTTTCCCTTGTAATGTAATATGAAAAATGTTATTTATTTTATTTCAAACTTGTTGGGATTTGAATCCTGCAATTTTAAATTTTCATTTCTATATTGAGGATATATTTAACAAAGTAGTCTAATTTATTAATTGTTACTAACCCTAGATTCGCCCCCCCGATGAATGAATCAATACGTTTTGCTCGAGCTCCATCATGTACTATACTATTCCTATTTACCAACCCAATACAAATTGGGTTCTTAATAGGAGCGGAACAAACTATGTCGATTCAAGAGCATCTTCATTCCTATAGAAAATGGCGGATGTAAGAATCCACAGTGAATTATGTCCTTCAAGTCGCACGTTGCTTTCTCTACCACATCGTTTTAAACGAAGTTTTACCATAACACTCCTCTCATTTTAAATTTTATTTTGAAACGGTATGCAATTGATTCAATATGGAATCATGAATAGTCATTGGCTCAATGATACAAATTTTTTTTTATGTATGTATCTAGGGAAAGTTTTTATGTATGTATCTAGGGAAAGGTAAATAATTATCTGGAAAAAAGTCTTATATTATAAAGGATTTAAGTTATTTCGCCCCTCTATCCTATGGGGTGAAAGAAATTTCTAAAAAAGAAAAGTGAATCCATTTCCTTAAATCTAATTAAAATCTTCAACAGATCATTCGGGATGTTATGTTAAATTATGGAAAAATTCTTCTCGAACAAATAAACTCTAAATCTAAAAAGAACGGCCCTATGGATTTTCCAATTCCGGAATAAAATCAGTTATTAACAAAATATAAGGCTATTCCAATAACTCGAAAAAGTCATAAGTTTCTCTATATTTATAATATAGATTTTTCAAATTTCTTCGAGTACCCGGGTTCATAAAAAAAAAATTTGTTTTCATGAGTATGAAATAGAAAAGGATCTCTTTTTCTCTTTCAATTCTGAATTCCATAATGAATTACATAATACGAGAATTCAGATTTGATGGAAAAAAGAGTTTTCCTAACTAACTTACTTCAATATGACTATTAAAATAGTAGTCTCTTAATGATATACCCCAAAATTGTTTTGAATTTAGAATTCAATGAAATATCTTTATTTCTACCCGTACACTCAATCGCATTTGTGAAAAACTAAACGAAAAAAGTTTGATTTTTATAGAAAAATCAGAACAAAAGGTGACACTATATCCAAGATTAAAGAAAAAAATTTCCAAACTTAAAGAGAAATTTGTTAAAGAGAAGAATCTTTTCTTTCTCATGTAAACGCTCTGGGACGGAAGGATTCGAACCTCCGAATAACGGGACCAAAACCCGTTGCCTTACCACTTGGCCACGCCCCATTTCGATTTCGAATTTTTCTTTGATACTAATAAAGACTAATATTGGTATTAGTCGTTCGTCAATCCCAATTCAAATATATATGAAATATATTACTGCTAGGATTCAACACATGAAAATATAGAAAAAAATGATTGATCATTCCATAAAATTAAATTAAGATATTGTATGAAACTAAAATTCCTTGTATTCTCATTTGAGAATGAAAGGGAAGATTTTTGATTTGAGAGCGTTCGAAGAACAAGAAGGTTTTTTGACCTACCTTTTAATTTTTCTCTCATAAAAAGAACTCAATCAAAATCTAATTTTCTAATCTACAAGAATGAAATGTTTGTTATGCTTAATATCTTTAGTTTAATCTGTATCTGTCTTAATTCTACCCTTTCTTCGAGTAGTTTTTTCTTCGGCAAATTGCCCGAGGCTTATGCCTTTTTCAATCCTATCGTAGATGTTATGCCTGTCATACCTGTACTATTTTTGCTCTTAGCCTTTGTTTGGCAAGCTGCTGTAAGTTTTCGATAAAATCTTTAATGCTCCGAAAAATTCATGATTTTTACGAAACAAATTTTCTAAAAATTTATAAGATCCTATAAATTTTACATTATGAACCCTCCATTCGAAAATAGAAATTCTCGTTCTTGTATTATATTGAATAATCGTACGGTGATAAATTTTGATCAACTTATTTCCTCGTTCTGACCTTCCAGTAAACAAGGACTTTCTAAAGACCCCACAATACCAAATAATGGATATGACCAAAAATACCAAAAATTTTTGGTAATGAAGGAATCAGAATCTTGCTTTTCTTATTATTATTACATTACAAAAACAAAAAATTAGTAAAAATTACCTTTTTCAAGAAAAGACTTCATTTTCTTTTTGGTTTCTTTTTGGGGCACTATGTCAACATAGTGTATGTGGTAAAAAATAGGCAATCTATTTCCCTTTTCAAAAAAAAAATCTTGGAGATTGTGTAATGCTTACTCTCAAACTCTTTGTTTACACAGTAGTCATATTTTTTGTTTCTCTCTTCATCTTTGGATTCTTATCTAATGATCCGGGACGTAATCCTGGACGTGAGGAATAAAAAAAAAAAAGATTTTGAAAGTCTGAAGCGATCGAGGGGAGCGGAGAGAGAGGGATTCGAACCCTCGGTACAAATAACTCGTACAACGGATTAGCAATCTGTCGCTTTAGTCCACTCAGCCATCTCTCCCAATTCAAATTGAAAATTTTTTATATGGTGTGACAGGCGAAGTAAAAAAGATTTAAATTGAAAAACCTTACTTCCTTGATTTTCATTTTGTAAGAAAAGTCCATTCCCCCGGCCAGTACTTAACCAGGCCGGGTTATTACATTACTTCTGATGAATCAATCATTTCATAGATCAAATGATTTCATTTTTTGTTTTTATTATATCAAATCAAAGATACTTGTTATTGAAGTTGTTGAAGTAACAATAAAGACAATTTTTATCTCCATTCCAAGTGTAATTTATTAGTATTAGTAATATAATACTATAGAAAATACTATAAAATATACTATAAAATATGAAAATGAAAGAATATTCAAATTAATAATTTTTTTTTTTAGTATTTATTAATTAGTATTAAGTAGTATTTTGAATTAAGTATTTTTTTGAATTTTGAGTCTTTTTTCTCAATTTAGTTAATTATTTAACTGGAAAAAAGCACATACAGATATTAAATAATATAATATAAAAAATGAAACACACATATGTTATAACATATATAACATAACTCTTTTATTTGTTCAAGGGACATTGAGCATTTAAGATCCAATTAATCCGAGTTCAAATTCAAAAATAGGTCAGTTGAAGTAAAAAAAAAAAAAATGAGGAATTCGTCGTAGTTATAGCCCAGCTTCAATAATTCCTTCAATTTTGGACTGTCAGTAATGACTTATAACAAGTGAAAAATGAGACTTTTTGCTTTATTCTAACTTTATTAGAATTTGGTTATTTTAAAAAACTTTCTGTACTTCGACTTCAAGTACCCCTGATGAAGTGTCAACGCTCAAGTTTTAATGAGTCTGATGCTATTAAGATAGCATCTCATTCCTTTGTTCGACAAAAGGTATATTCATATATAATAATGAATATGAAGCGGGTATAGTTTAGTGGTAAAAGTGTGATTCGTTCAATTAATAACTTAAAAAGTTAAGGGGTCTTTCGGGGTTTTCATATTCCGATCAAAAAAAAAACTTTATTTCCTAAAAAGAGTTTAATCCTTTTCCCCTCAATAGCATATTTGAGGAAAAATAGAAATTCTCACGATTTGTATCCAAAGTTCAATTGAAATTGAATAAAAGGGTTATAGAGTCACGAAGCATAATAAAAAAAAATTGGATCAAATCTTCCAATTAATAAATATAAGTAAAGGATCTATGGATGAAGATAAAAAACAAAAGTGCATTTCCAATCGTAACTAGATCTTAAATTTTTGTCTTGTATAAGCTAAGATTAAAGCCAAATAGCTAGAAAATGGTAGTTTTGGTTTACTAGAACCATCAGCATATTATTTTAGCTCGGTGGAAACTAAATAAAATTCTTTTCCTCAGGATCCCTCGAGTGGAAATAGGGAACGAAGTAACTAGATTAGACGGATTTGGGATAATAGAATCCCCCTTCTCTAGAGGGATCATCTAAAAAGCGAGTGGCTTTGGGGGTCTTTAATAAGAAAAGCTGACATAGATGTTATGGATCTAATTTTTTTTTCTAGGAATACATCAATTTTCCATAAAGGAGCCGAATGAAACAAAATTTTCATGTTCGGTTTTGAATTAGAGACGTTAAGAATGATAAATTAATGTCGACTATAACCCCTAGCCTTCCAAGCTAACGATGCGGGTTCGATTCCCGCTACCCGCCCCATATTCCTTATTCTATATGCATCATCCATTCGAATATGCATTCTTTTTTTTTTACCTAAAAAAATTTTCATTTTTGAGAAAAAAAAAGATAAAGGGAGAATGCGAAAGAATGAAATAGGAATGAAAAGCGTCCATTGTCTAATGGATAGGACAGAGGTCTTCTAAACCTTTGGTATAGGTTCAAATCCTATTGGACGCAATTTTTTTCCATCTATTTTTAAAGTGGCGATACCAAGAAACCCCTTTTTTGAATGATTTGAATCAGAAATAATTCGCAAGAATAACTCTTGTTCTAACAATAGAATTAGAGTTATAAATTTATGCTTGTTCCTCAAGTAGAAACAGTTCAGTGTGCTCCTGAATAGCTTCCTTCAAAAAGGTTTCCGCTTCCTCGGTGAATGTCTTGGTAGAAGATAAAATTTCTTGAAATTGAGGCTTATTCTTTTTTAAGTAGGTACGTAACTTAATGAGAAATTTCTTTATCTGTCCAATTTCTAACGAATCAAGATATCCATTTGCTCCAATATAAATTGTAGCTATCTGTTCTTCCACAGTAAGAGGGTCTGATTGGGATTGTTTAAGCAACTCGCGTAATCGTTGACCTCTTGCC